AAGACGAATTTTGACTTCTTTTCTTTCTTCCTTCTAATAGAAAAAAGTCAATAAACTTATCGAATTCACTTCTCATTGATGTATTCTTTCATCGAGATTCAATCCAAATCACGATGGTATTTTCTTGTTCCTGAATGGGTCTCTTTCATCTTTTTAGGTCTATGCTCTACTCCGGGTAAAGATCTGCCCGATTTGGATTTGCACATATAGGACAAATCTTCCCATCACCATTTCTTTTTGTTATGACTTTACAAATAACAAACAGCAATCATTTATGATACATGTAGTAATCATAGATATATTACCAATTGGGTTTTTTCTAAACGGAGCCTGGATACTTCATTTTTAGTCCAACCAAAGCCAACCATAAATTATTCTAATTGATAATAGTACTATGAATCTCCCCAAAGAATGCATCTAATTGCACTTCACGCTCCAATTTTTTGATGATTCAATTTCTCTTTCTTGGGCGAAACAGAGGATATCTCGATCGGGGGAGAGAACGGGGAAATCCCATATGACCCAATATATCTGACAAGTCGCACTATACGTCAACCCAAGATGCATCTTCCTCTCCAGGACTGCGGAAAGGTACTTTTGGAACACCAATAGGCATGAATTGAAAGAAAAAAGAACTAAATACTATATTTCACTTTGATGTGGAAACGTAACAATATGGTTTTATTGTCTTTATAATATTGGCTTTATCATATTTATTTTATCCATAAATTAGAAAAATTTCGAAAGAAAGACAAAATAAATAAAGGAAAATTTTTACGAATAAGTCCTTCTAATGATAAACATTTACTCATAGAAAATGGTACCAACCCCCCATTGCGTATTGGTACTTATCGAGTATAGAATAAATCTGCTTCTCTTTGTTCCTACGAACAGAATTATTCCATTATTACAAACAGAATAGAATAAAATAAATAGTAACCTAGCCCTTCTTAGGAAATAATCCACCGAACAAGGGAGGTCCATAGGATAGTCATAGTATAGTTTTTTTCAATGCAATAAAGTTACGTAGTGTCTATTTTTCTTTGATAAAGGGGTATTTTCCATGGGTTTGCCTTGGTATCGTGTTCATACCGTTGTATTGAATGATCCCGGCCGGTTGCTTTCCGTTCATATAATGCATACAGCTCTGGTTGCTGGTTGGGCGGGCTCGATGGCTCTGTATGAATTAGCAGTTTTTGATCCTTCTGACCCTGTTCTTGATCCAATGTGGAGACAGGGTATGTTCGTTATTCCCTTCATGACTCGGTTAGGAATAACCAATTCATGGGGAGGTTGGAGTATCACAGGAGGGACTGTAACGAATCCGGGAATTTGGAGTTACGAAGGTGTAGCTGGGGCACATATTGTGTTTTCTGGCTTATGCTTTTTGGCAGCTATCTGGCATTGGGTCTATTGGGATCTAGAAATATTTTGTGATGAACGGACAGGAAAACCTTCTTTGGATTTGCCCAAGATCTTTGGAATTCATTTATTTCTCTCCGGGGTGGCTTGCTTTGGTTTTGGTGCATTTCATGTAACAGGCTTGTATGGTCCCGGAATATGGGTGTCCGATCCTTATGGACTAACGGGAAAAGTACAACCTGTAAATCCGTCGTGGGGCGTGGAAGGGTTTGATCCTTTTGTTCCGGGAGGAATAGCTTCTCATCATATTGCAGCAGGTACATTGGGCATATTAGCGGGTTTATTCCATCTTAGCGTCCGACCGCCACAACGTCTATACAAAGGATTGCGTATGGGAAATATTGAAACCGTACTTTCCAGTAGTATCGCAGCTGTCTTTTTTGCAGCTTTTGTTGTTGCTGGAACTATGTGGTATGGTTCAGCAACTACCCCCATCGAATTATTTGGCCCGACTCGCTATCAATGGGATCAGGGTTACTTCCAGCAAGAGATATATCGAAGAATTAGCGCTGGGCTAGCCGAAAATCAAAGTTTATCAGAAGCCTGGTCTAAAATTCCTGAAAAATTAGCTTTTTATGATTATATCGGCAATAATCCGGCAAAAGGAGGATTATTCAGGGCAGGCTCAATGGATAACGGAGATGGAATAGCGGTTGGATGGTTAGGACACCCTATCTTTAGAGATAAAGAAGGCCGTGAGCTTTTTGTACGTCGTATGCCTACTTTTTTTGAAACATTTCCAGTCGTTTTGGTAGACGGCGATGGAATTGTTAGAGCTGATGTTCCTTTTAGAAGGGCAGAATCGAAGTATAGTGTTGAACAAGTAGGTGTAACCGTTGAGTTCTACGGTGGTGAACTCAATGGAGTCAGTTATAGTGATCCTGTTACTGTGAAAAAATATGCTAGACGCGCTCAATTGGGTGAAATTTTTGAATTAGATCGTGCGACTTTGAAATCCGATGGTGTTTTTCGTAGCAGTCCAAGGGGTTGGTTTACTTTTGGGCATGCTTCGTTTGCTTTGCTCTTCTTCTTCGGGCACATTTGGCATGGTGCTAGAACCTTGTTCAGAGATGTTTTT